TAATTCTTTGATATAATTGCTATGCTTAGTGTGTGACTCGTTGGTTTTTGTAGGATTAGGATTCAAAAAAAAAAAATGGAGCAGACCATAGTACGAACTAATAACTATAGAACTAATAACCAACCCATCGCTTCGCATTATCTGGATATAAAGAAAGAGCCAGTAAAAATATGATATATATATAAGTCATATCGTTGTAGCAACTGAAATCGTTTTTTTGCAAAAACAAAAAAGAAAAACCAATCTGATTATGGGTTGTAAAGCAAGAAAAGTATACAGATAAACGGAAGTGTGAGAGAAAGATAGAAAAAGAATATCAACGATATATGATTCCAATATGTACGGTCTATGAGTCATCTCATAAAAACGAATGTAATTAAAGCATCAATAGTGATTGATCCCTAATTAGACAAATACGTGGATAAAACCACAAATAAAGAGCCCAGAGCCAATAAAGACTGAGAAGTTTGACTCAAAACAAATTAATTTTTATTAATTTATTAAGGGCTCCGTTGTAGAATTCAGACCTAATCATTACTCGAGAGGTGGTGGGAACGACAGAACCTGTGAATGCATCAGATTCTCTTGAAAAGGAATCCTAATGATTCAGTGGGTAGGATGGCGGAACGAACCATAATTCATTTTTTTTTTGAAAGATTATGTCATGTCCTAAACTAATCTTATAACTGAATGTTGAAAGAGTAAATATTCGCCCGCGAATTTTTTTTTAGAAATTGGAATAAATTCGATATGATAATAAAAAGCAAAATTAAAGATTCATTATAACATTATACCTAAATTCCATTATCTATAAATAGAATACGTGGTTAATTATATATCAAAATATCAAATCAAAAGAAAAAAATTCTATTATCTATTAATTAAATGGAATTTGAAAGAATCTACCGATTCAGTATTCAGCATCTATTTTATTTTTAATCGTTTAATTCGCGAGGAGCTGGATGAGAAGAAATTCTCATGTCCGGTTCTGTAGTAGAGATGGGTAGAATTGATAAACAACCATCAACTATAACCCTAAAAGAACCAGATTCCGTAAACAACATAGAGGAAGAATGAAAGGGATATCTTATCGAGGCAATCGCATTTGCTTTGGTAGATATGCTCTTCAAGCACTTGAACCCGCTTGGATCACGTCTCGACAAATAGAAGCGGGGCGACGAGCAATGACACGAAATGCACGCCGTGGCGGAAAAATCTGGGTACGGATATTTCCAGACAAACCTGTTACAGTAAGACCTACAGAAACACGTATGGGTTCGGGTAAAGGATCTCCCGAATATTGGGTAGCTGTTGTTAAACCCGGCAGAATACTTTATGAAATGAGCGGAGTGGCAGAAAATATAGCCAGAAGGGCTATTTCAATAGCGGCATCAAAAATGCCTATACGAACTCAATTCATTCTTTCGGTATAGGATAGAAATGTATAACAAAAGGAAAGAATTTTTTTGATAAAAAAAAAAACAATTGTAGGTTTCTTGTTTTGAACAAACAATATTTCTTTTTTTTACCCTTTACATTGAAAAAGACAAAACCAATAAAAAAAAAAGATATGATTCAACCTCAAACCCATTTGAATGTAGCGGACAACAGCGGGGCCCGAGAATTGATGTGTATTCGAATCATAGGCGCTAGTAATCGACGATATGCTCGTATCGGTGACGTTATTGTTGCTGTAATCAAAGAAGCAGTACCAAATACACCTCTAGAAAGATCAGAAGTGATCCGAGCTGTAATTGTACGTACTTGTAAAGAACTCAAACGCGACAACGGTATGATAATACGCTATGATGACAATGCTGCGGTTGTTATTGATCAAGAAGGAAATCCAAAGGGAACCCGAATTTTTGGCGCAATCCCCCGGGAATTAAGACAGTTAAATTTCACTAAAATTGTTTCATTAGCACCTGAAGTATTATAAGGGAGTGCCGTAATATAGTTTTATAATATTTGAATGAAATAGATTAATTTAAATTAAACTTAGTAGATTGTTTGTATATCACGTATATACCTTTTAAAATTCATAAATATTTATGAATTCATAAAAAAAGAAATAGAGCATGTTGATTATATCAAAATTCTGGGGCAACAATAATCTTAGTTTATCATGAGTAAAGACACTATTGCTGATATAATAACCTCTATACGAAATGCTGACATGAATGAAAAAAGAACAGTTCGAATACCATCTACTAACATCACTGAAAATATTGTTAAAATACTTTTACGAGAGGGTTTTATTGAAAACGTGAGAAAACATCAGGAAAGCAATAATTTTTTTTTGGTTTTAACCCTGCGACATAGGAGAAATAGGAAAGGACCATCTAGAACCGTTTTAAATTTAAAACGGATCAGCCGGCCCGGCCTACGAATCTATTCTAACTATCAACGAATTCCGAGAATTTTAGGCGGAATGGGAATTGTAATTCTTTCTACTTCGCGAGGGATAATGACAGACCGAGAGGCTCGAATAGAAGGAATCGGCGGGGAAATTTTGTGTTATATATGGTAATCTTTCTGATAGCCAAATCATATACGGAACTTTCATATTTGTGAAAAAAAAAGAGTAATAGGGTAATTATGCCTCTTTGATTAGTTGCGGCTTTAAAGCCGTTTTACCTGGAATGAAAGAACAAAAAAGGATTCACGAGGGTTTAATTACTGAACTACGTCTCAACGGTATGTATATTTCGAATTCGTTTAGATAATGAAAATCTGATTCTGGGTTTTGCTTCGGGAAAGGTTCAACGTAATTTTATACATATACTACCCGGAATATAGAATAAAAATTTTGGTAAGTCCTTATGATTCAACTAAAGGAAATAGAATTTTTATATTTAGTATATTCAAAAGACTCCAAAGAATTGGGTGGTTTTTTAATTTCAACATTCTTTCGTAGGGATACAATTCGAAGTTAGAAATTTTAAGAAACTTATTTTCTTCCAATTTAAATAGATTCAGAATTAAGAAAGGGAGTGACAAATATGAAAATAAGGGCTTCTGTTCGTAAAATTTGTGAAAAATGTCGCTTGATCCGTAGGCGGGGACGAATTATAGTAATTTGTTCCAACCCGAGACATAAACAAAGACAAGGATAATCTTTTTAAACTAAAAAGGACTCCCGAAATAGAAAGGACTTGATAAAAATAAGTAAAAAAACCAGGATCTGTTTTGACATGAAATGGATATATCCATATATCTCTGACTTATATTTATGAGATGATAAAATATGGCAAAACCTATACCAAAAATTGGTTCACGTAGAAATAGACGTATTGGTTCACGTAAGAATGCGCGTAGAATACCAAAGGGAGTTATTCATGTTCAAGCAAGTTTCAACAATACCATTGTGACTGTTACAGATGTACGGGGTCGAGTAATTTCTTGGTCGTCTGCCGGTACTTGTGGATTCAAGGGTACAAGAAGAGGGACACCATTTGCCGCTCAAACCGCAGCGGGAAATGCTATTCGGACAGTGGTGGATCAAGGTATGCAACGAGCAGAAGTCATGATAAAGGGCCCGGGTCTCGGGAGAGATGCCGCATTAAGAGCTATTCGTAGAAGCGGCATACTATTAAGTTTCATACGGGATGTAACCCCTATGCCACATAATGGCTGTAGGCCCCCCAAAAAAAGACGTGTGTAAACATTGAAGAGATTTCAAGAGAAATAAATAATTCAATGATTTGATCAAAAAATATTACTATGGTTCGAGAGAAAGTAACAGTATCTACTCGGACACTACAGTGGAAATGTGTTGAATCAAGAGCAGATAGTAAGCGTCTTTATTATGGACGCTTTATTCTGGCTCCACTTATGAAAGGCCAAGCTGATACAATAGGCATCGCGATGCGAAGAGCTTTACTCGGAGAAATAGAAGGAACATGTATTACACGTGCAAAATCTGAGAAAATACCACACGAATATTCTACCTTCGTAGGTATTCAAGAATCTGTCCATGAAATTTTAATGAATTTGAAAGAAATTGTATTGAGAAGTAATCTGTATGGAACTCGTAACGCGTCTATTTGGGTCAAGGGTCCTGGATATGTAACTGCTCAAGACATTATTTTACCACCCGCTATAGAAATCGTTGATAATACACAGCATATAGCTAACCTAACAGAACCAATTAATTTGTGTATTGAATTACAAATCGAGAGGAATCGTGGATATCGTATAAAAACGCCAAATAACTTTCAAGAAGGTAGTTATCCTATAGATGCTGTATTCATGCCCGTTCGAAATGCGAATCATAGTATTCATTCTTATGTGAATGGGAATGAAAAACAAGAGATACTTTTTATCGAAATATGGACAAATGGAAGTTTAACTCCTAAAGAAGCACTTCATGAAGCCTCTCGGAATTTGATTGATTTATTTATTCCCTTTTTACATGCAGAAGAAGAAAACTTACATTTCGAAAATCATCAACACAAAGTTACTTTACCCCTTTTTTCTTTTCATGGTAAATTGGCTAATCCAAGGAAAATTAAAAAAGAAATCACATCGAAATTTATTTTTATTGACCAATCAGACTTGCCCCCCAGGGTCTATAATTGCCTCAAAAGGTCTAACATACACACATTATTGGACCTTTTGAATAACAGTCAAGAAGATCTTATGAAAATTAAACATTTGCGCATAGAAGATGTAAAACATATATTGGATATTCTAGAAAAAAAGCATTTCGAATAAATTAATTTTTTTTTTTCTAAGCTTTTGTCTAAAAAGATAAAAATTTGTTTTAAATCTTTAGCCCAATCCATATATTAGGAATAGGTCAAAATAAAATGGAATGGATGTATCTAGGGAAAATTCACTTTAAAGCGACGATTCCCTAGATACATATGTCGTAATATATTTTTTTTATTTAACAATCAAATCAATTTAAAAATTAAAAAAGACCTAAAGTTAGGGACTTATCAATAGGTAGTGTTGCTCCAATACCCAACCAAAGAGCTACTACAGTACCAATCAAA